GATCCAAAACTTGAGATAATGGATGTAATCCAAAAAAAGATTCAAAAGTTGTTGTTAATGGGGTTGAAGTTACCAAATTCTGAGGAGTCGGTATTAATTTATGCCGAATTGCTCCACATATAGTTCCTCGAACCACGTTTTCTAAACGAACTAGAGCCAATCCGAATTGATCTTGTAAGAAATCTGCGACAGACCGAATACGTTTATGTTTCAAATGATTCATATCATCAAGTGTACCCATTCCAAATTTCATTCCAATCAAATGATCCGCAGCTGCCAATATATCCCGCGGTAACAAAAACGTATTGGTTTCGGGTATATCCAGGTTCAGTCGCCGGTTCATATTTCGTCGACCAATCCTTCCTAATTCGCATCTTTGTTGAAAGAATTTTTTTTGTAAATCCTTACATAGGGATTCCGAAAATACCGGATCCCCACCCACACAAGCAAATTGTTGATAAAACTCCAAAATAGCATTTTCTTTTGACCCAATTTTTTTTTTGTCCTTATCATTCAGAAAAGACAAGAAAATTTCCGGGTAGAAAACATTATCCAGAATTTCGCTGAGATTCGACCCCATAGCTGATGATAGAACTAAAATAGATATTTTTTGTTTCCTACTCACCCGGGCCCATATCCTTGCCTTTCTATCAATCTCTAATTCTGATCTTCCTCCCCAATCTGATATTATGGTGCCGGTATAGACCGGAATTCCGTTATGGTCCAATTCGGATCGGTAATAAATACCCGGGCTTTGCAATATTTGATTGATCACAATTCTATATATTCCATTTACTATAAAAGTTCCCAGGGAATTCATGAGAGGAATATTTCCAATCAAAATTGTTTGTTCTTGCATCGCCCTGCTGGTTTTCCAAATTAATCCTGCGGACACATATAATTCCGAAGAATATGTAAGTGATTTATATATAGCATCTTTTTCTTTTATCATGGGCTCTGCTAATTGATATGTTTCCACAAATAATTGAAATTCAATTTCTTGGTCTGTATCTTCCATTTTTGGAAACTTATAAAGTTCTTCCGTTAAACCCTGATCAATGAACCTCCAAAATCCTTCAAATTGTATCTGATTAAACCCAGGGATTGTAGACATTCCCCCATTTCCATCCCGTAGCATTTGCACGCAATTCCCCATTTATTGAAAAATCCTATTTTTGGCTCATCCTTCGTTGAATCATATAGACCGAGCTATCTCTGATGGAATTTAAATTCTGTTTACTAAATCACATAAAATTTGACACAAAAACTATATATTCATATAGGAGCATATATGGAATGTATGAAATATGTATGAAGGGGGGAATACAGAAAAGTTTCTACTCAAATTTTAAAATGTAACAGATGCAAAAGGAATTCTGCTACTTATACTTAACTTAAATTCGATTTATAAAATTGAGTTTTAGTATAGAATATCAGTTCCATTTCTACCATTATTATGATATTACATATTCCAACCCGATTGGATACCAAAAACGAAACAGATGCAGGATTTGATCCCTTCGCCGAGATAAAGACATAATAATCAGAAACAATAAAAAGTTCATTTATTTAATCAATATTTTTGGCCCTTTTGTAACAATACAAAAAAAGGGATTTGCGTAGAAAAGAGATATTTTTACCTATCTTAGTACTCTATTTGTAGAATTACTAAAATATCGTTGTATTGTAAAGCGGGTTATGTTTATTCTATTAAATAGTCAATTTAACCACGTGCAGATATCTATATATCATATATAAGATACTTGACTGTCGTCTGTGTAATTTTTGTTCTGGTTCCGGGGTTTACATATACTCATAATTCTTGTTATAATTGCAATTGAGAAAAAGAAAAAGGAAATAAAGAGTTTTCGATTTTTTCTTGAAAAGATGTAATAATGATTAGTTATCCTTTGGATTTTCTTATGTCATTAGGTAAACAGAATTTGAAATCAAAATTTACGAATCGTTCATGAAACCGCAGTCAAGCCAATAGTTAATGGTTCCAATTGATCGTGTTTATCATGAATTTTGACTGAAAGTCCGTAGTTTTTGGTCGGAATCGAATCAAAACAAAAAAAGAAAGATTTTGCTTTTAGTAAGTATTTAGTAAGTAGTGGAAGGGCAACCAAGGAAAAGAGATTCAAAATGCAAGTCCAATAAATAAAAAACGAAGTGCAGTAATCTACCCCCAAAAGGGACTATTTAAGTATCGTCTATTTTGTATCGTTTTGGCGGCATGGCCGAGTGGTAAGGCGGAGGACTGCAAATCCTTGTTCCCCAGTTCAAATCCGGGTGTCGCCTGATTCTAATTAACAAAAGACTCGAACTCCCTTATCAACTGCTATAATCGATAACTCCCCGAATTCTTCGTCGGCCGAGGGGAAGGAGAAGAAGGGGTCTCTTGGTACGTACTTGTGGGGTTCTCAAAAAAGAAAGTTCTGTAAATTCTTGTGTATAGGATTCAAGAAAAGATTTTACTTTTAGTAATTTTAGTAAGTAGTAGAAGGATTATCGAAAACTCTCCATTCCCTTCCAGCCCTGTTGGCGCGATTACTGACTGGGCCTTGAAGTCGGCGGGAGGGAATATCTAACCAATTTCGAATTGTGGATAAAGAAAAGCGTAATATAGTTTCTATACAAACTCAAAAGAGTCTCTGAGCTGAGTATTCAGGTATTGGATTAGTTCATTAAAGGAATAATCCCCAAAATTTTTGACTCTGTACCAGGGATTTCACTATTATTATGAAACAATAATGGAAAAATTCCTTCATATTCATAGAAATAGGGGACATAATTCACATGGATATTGTAAGTCTGGCTTGGGCTGCTTTAATGGTAGTCTTTACATTTTCTCTTTCACTTGTAGTATGGGGAAGAAGTGGACTCTAGAAATACTAATTTAGTTTAGTTGAGGAATAAAACTGTATCATTATCATTTGTTTTATCGATCGCTTCGCAAAGTGTATTTAAAGATAATAATGTCAATAAAAAAGATATTTCAATAATTCCCACGTTTATATTTCGAAAGGAGATATAGATGATAGGAAATTTATCTAATTGAATTTTGATAAGAGTCCATTCGTGGAAATTTAAGAAAAATTCAATTAGATAAGTTTTATAAGTATAATGGGGAACAGCGGATCCCTTTTGTTTCAATATTTCATTTCAAAATTCAAAGAAGTTTTCATCCCATCGAACTCTTTCGAGCATCTATCCACCAGCCAATCAATTCAATTACTTTTCTTCTTGGGTTGGCTTGGCAATGATAAAAAAAGATTACTAATTTGGTTTTTTCTTAATATATACCAAACTTTACTTTTTTTTCTTTGATTCTTTCGGCAGGTACTGGGATTAAGTTTGTATCTTTATCATAAATTATATATAGTTTATAGTACAGCGTCTTACACGAAAAAAGACTAATCTAATTGATAGTATGGTAGAAAGATTCATATGAATCTTTCTACCATACTATCCGCTCTCATCGAATATTGCTGATTCGCGCCTGCTCGTTTCAGTTAAGAAACGCAATTGGAATCCGTCAAAGAACTACGAAATCAAGTTTCATTCAAATTAATCATTCTGGCTAACCGTTTTTACATAGATAATAAGTAAAAAAGCAGTAGGAACTAGAATGAATAGTGCAGTAGCAATAAATGCGAGAATATTTACTTCCATAATCTTATCGTTTTTTTACGTACCATTAACTCGGGATTTAATCCCATAGAGATGATCCAAATTTTATCTGTTGATGATATTGAATCAGATTAATATCAGGAATAACAATATTTGAGCTATCATATCAATTCGCGGTCGCGAATTGAATAGTATACCATAGGAAGCTCTTTTATCCATACTGAATCCAAAAAAAGAAAAATGGAATTTGTTAGCTAATCAAGAATTCCCTTAAGTTATCGTTCTTTTTTACTCTTTTTTCCAGAACCTGACGTCTTTCTTCTACAATCAATCATCTAATGAAGTTTCACTTTTTCGTTTCCACTTCCGCTGGTTACAAAAATCCAAAAACAAAAAATAGAAGGAAATGGGATCAATCTGAAAAGTATTTTGTCAAGGTAATTTTAATAAAAAATTGGGTGTTGTACAAGAAACAAATTCCATTTATACATGTACTCCCGAGAAACATCTGGAATTCTATTCCATTAGATAGACGCGAGAAATTGAAAAACCAGACCTACTATGTTATCTTTTGAAATCCTAAATAAAATCTTACCAATCCAAAAATTTTCTAGTATTAAGCCACATATCCGTTTTAGGAATTTGTTCTAGTTCAAGTAATGGAAATTTTTCTATTTGTTTGAAAATGAGAAGAAAATAAACTCAAAAAGAAAAAAAAAAGACCTAAGAATCATCCGAAGACTTCTTATTAAAAGTAAAATTCTATTGTTGTTCTTTTCCAAAAAAGTGGAAAGATCCATTGATATATTTATTGATTATTGGATCCGTCGGGACTGACGGGGCTCGAACCCGCAACTTCCGCCTTGACAGGGCGGTGCTCTAACCAATTGAACTACAATCCCAGGGAACTAAAGTATACAGTATCTATACTTTTTATATGATTTGACTCAAAGCATTTCTAGGTAGAATTTTTGTGTTGTAACAGAGACGCGAGTGATATATTTATCTTCATTTCACATGAATATGGACTTTACTTTATTTAGTGAGAACGACACGAATTGCTAGTCAATTTTTCTTATTTCAAAATCTATTGATAAAATAAAGAAAAAGAGTTTTCTTTTTTTCTTTCTATTTTTTTCTATTTATACTTTAACAATTTTAACTTAAAGACCATACCATAATATGAATCTAGATCATTATTCTGATCAAAATTTCAATTTCCCGAAACAAATAAATAAAGCAAACAAATAGAAAAAAAGAAAGTATAACAGAAAATTGGATTAGTTTTTTACGTATATCAGCCGTTTCGGGAAGACAAAAACCTTCGTCTCATAATGGATGAGCGGATTATTGGGCCGAGCTGGATT